TAATGGTAATTGGGAAAACTTAAAGAAGAAAAAAGGGAAATGGAATGATAAAAAATGGATGAATTAATAAAAAGATTAATACATAAGATAAATACAAGAATAAATAAGATGATATTCGACCACCTCCCGTATATTTGATCCCCTCTCCTATAAGGAAACTTACGAGGCCAACTCCATTTATAATTCCATCAATTATATGTCTATCAAAAAACTGAATTAGTTTGGCTAATTTTCTTATACCGACAGCGAAAATCTTCGTATAAAAAATATCCATGTAACCACGATTATATGACCAATTATATATCAAATTTTTGATTTGGTCCAAGAAAATTCTCTTCGGACTCGCCTTTAAAAATGAATTGATTAAGTCCAAATTCTGGAAAGACAAATAAACGGATCCATATAAAATAGATGAAATGAATAGTCCAAAAACTGCTATACTTACCGAAAAAACTGCATTTGTCAAAAAATCATACCAATCCGCGGAATCAAATGATTCCGCGGAATCATTTGAATTTGGGTGGAAAAATTTTGTGGATGGGGTTAACCATTTCGATAATATATCAAAATCTAGCTCTCCTTGATCAAAATGAATTCCTATTAATCCAACGAATAAAGTAAACAGTACTAATACAAGCAGAGGAAATAGCATAGTATTGTCCGATTCATAAGGATAGGTATAAGTGTATTTATTTCTAAAGTGAGTACTAAAATATCGTATACTATTTCTTACATTTTCATTAATTTGATATGTATTCTTTGAAAAAAAGGGGACCCCCTTATTTATTGTTGATAAAAGGACATTTTTATTGACTACTGTAGGTACTTCTTTTCCCCACGGGGATATTGAATAAAGGAAACTATTTTGAGTACTGCTGTAATCTTGAAACTGAACACGCAAATATCCATCAAAGGTTAATAAATACATCCGAAACATATAAAATGCGGTTAATCCCGCTGTGAAGGAAGCCACTAGTGCGAAAATTGGGGAATATAACCAGCTATCCTTAAGAATTTCATCTTTGGACCAAAAACAAGCAAGAGGTGGAATACCACAAAGAGAAAGTGTACCTAATAAAAAGGAAATTCTTGTAATTGGAACATATCTTGTTAAACCGCCCATAAGAACCATATTCTGACTTTTCTCTGGTGAATATCCAACAATAGGTTCCATTGAATGAATAATGGAACCAGATCCCAAAAACAATAAAGCTTTCGAATAGGCATGAGTAATCAAATGAAATAAAGCAGCTCTATAAGAACCTATACCTAGAGCTAACATAATATAACCCAATTGGGACATTGTAGAATAAGCTAAACTTCTTTTAATGTCTCGTTGAGCAAGAGCCAAAGTAGCTCCTAATAGTGCTGTTATTATGCCTATTAAAGAAATGAAATTCATTATGTAAGGTATAACTATGAAAAGAGGAAGAAGCCGAGCTACAAGAAAAATTCCTGCAGCTACCATAGTAGCTGCGTGTATAAGAGCTGAAATGGGTGTAGGTCCTTCCATAGCATCAGGTAACCATACGTGAAGGGGAAATTGTGCGGATTTCGCAACTGCACCAAGGAATAAAAAAGAGGCACACAGAGTAACAAATAAAGAATTGACTCCGTTATTATGAAGCAAATTAGGAATTATTTCAAACAAATCTCGAAATTCGAAACTGCCTGTTATCCAATAAAAACCTAAAATTCCTAATAATAAACCAAAATCCCCTATACGGTTGGTTACAAAAGCTTTTTGACAAGCACTCGCTGCAATTGGTCGCGTGAACCAAAAACCTATTAATAAATATGAACACATTCCCACAAGTTCCCAAAAAATATAAATTTGTATTAAATTTGAACTCATAACTAATCCCAACATGGAAATATTAAAAAAACTCATATAAGCAAAAAATCTTAAATATCCTTGATCGTGAGACATATAATTGTCACTATAAATAAAAACCATGATTCCAACAGTAGTAATCAATATTGACATAATAGAAGTAAGTGAATCGATCAAGTGTCCGAATTCTAAAGAAAAATCATTATGGATGGTCCAAGACCATAGATATTGATAGATAAAACTTCCATTTATTTGCTGAATAGCAAAATGGGTCGAAAACACCATAGCTATACTTAACATCAAAACACTTGGAAAAGCCCACATACGGCGAATATTTTTTGTTGCTGTGGGAATAAGCAGAAGTCCAAATCCCATTGGCATAGTAACTGGAAATGGAATAAAAGGTATTATCCATGCATATTGATATGTATGTTCCATAAAAAACCCATTTTCATTTTTATTTTTTTCTTATAATTATTTCTTATTCACCCATTTTTATCTCTTTCGAAAAGAACAGTAATAAATCAACAAAAAAATATTTATGAAACCTTTCCATATTTTTATTTTTCATTATTCCGAACTATCCTTTTATCAAATATGGAAAATATTCAAAAAGTAAAAGTTGGTTAGTCAAAAGGAATGACTAGGGAAAATGGATTACTTAGTTATTAACTTGAAGTATCTAAAGAAAGATATCTATTAAGACAGATAATATGTATGTAATTTAAAATTATTCTACAACTACATTTTATTCTGTCGATTTATAACTATACTATATCATATAGTATGATAAGAAAAACAGTTACACCAAAAGAGTACTTGACTCAAATATGGATCATAGTATGCATCAATAAATCGACTAAAAAAAAAGACTGAGTTTTTTTATTCTAGGTAATTTGTAGGAATTACCTAACTCAATGTGGAACTGATTGATTAGATTATAATCCAAGGGGGAAACCCTATCTTTATCATAAATCTTAGAATACTCTTCTTATAGAACTGAAATAAAAAAGAACTAAAAAGATAAGTTTCTCTTGTCGAGTAATAGAAGGTTTTATTTAACAGATTAGTTACTAGTTGAAATTAGAACTCAAATAAACACGTCACTATGAACTTAATGAATTGCATTCTATAGTAATAAAAATTCCTTTTAAATTGATGTCCCCACTTATTATATATTCTATTTTTTTCCGGTCTATTATATCTGTGATATACATATATATTTAATAATATTTTTTGATTATATATAAAATATATAAAAGTAAAAGAAAACCATTTTGATTTGAGAAATATATGTCTTTCACATACAACGATAAAAATGAGTAACTCTTTTTGAATGGCAGTTCCAAAAAAACGTACTTCTATATCAAAAAAACGTATTCGTAGAAATATTTGGAAGAAGGGGGGATATTTTGCTGCAGTAAAAGCTTTTTCTTTAGCTAAATCGATTTCCACCAGGAACTCAAAAAGTTTTTTTGTGCGACAAACAAGTAAAAAAATTTTGAAGTAATCTCCAATTTCACGGCTCGAAAAACTTCCAGATGGAAAATTTCTATTAACTAATGCATTGAACTATATTGAATTCCTTATATAGTAGTTAGAATTAGTTGCTGTGGTATGTAGAATAAGAATTTTTCTGTCTACTCTGGTTTCTGAATATTCTTTTTTTTTTTTTCATTCTCGTTTTTATTAGAGTCTATTTCATTTGTGATATGGTTTTTCCTATTACTGTGCTTTTCACAATAGAAATTCATTTCTATTGTGAAAAGCACAGTAAATTGTGATAGGTATAGAAACTCTTTTGTTTTCTTAGATGCCTAATTCAAAATAAAGGGGCAATTCATTGGTTTGATCATAAATTCGAAATATTATGTACACAATAAAGAGTATTTTAACTAATATAGTTATATATTATATTAATTAATATTCATAATATTCATTAATTCTTAATAAATTATCATATAGTTAATGATACTAAGGTATCAAAATCATTAGAAAAATCCAAGGGATTTCTTATTGTTATACATAGCAAATTAAATCTTAGCTATGCTATTTCATTCTTTTAATTGAGAAAAGGAAATCCATTTTTTGTTTTTACGATTCAATTAGTTTTTCATTTCTCCGATTTCATGGGTTTCCAATGAATAAAAACAAAAAATGGAAAAGGGGAAACTCGGGAGTTTATACCTCGATTTAGAACAAAACTTGGAAATTCCAACCGTTCCGGGAATATTTAGTATATATAGTACATAAAAATAGATTGTTAAAACAGATAAACTACTACGATACTAACTAAGGCTTATTGAAGATTCAAATATGAATTTCATCTTTAATGTAATTCATCAATTCTAATGTTTCCTAAACCATATAAATCCTTTAATCTAAACGATTCAACTAATCTCGACGATTCAACATGGATTGACTATTATTATTTTAAGTAAGCCGCTATGGTGAAATCGGTAGACACGCTGCTCTTAGGAAGCAGTGCTAGAGCATCTCGGTTCGAGTCCGAGTGGCGGCATACTATAAAAAAAGCAACACAACAGATCCTATAATGTATTTAATTCCTGATTTCAATTCTGTAATGGGAACCCAATTATGTTTATGATATTTGCGACTTTAGAACATATATTAACTCATCTCTCTTTTTCGATTATTTCAATTGTGATTACGATTCATTTGATGAACTTATTAGTTTACGAAATCATAGGATTGCGTGATTCGCCGGAAAAAGGGATGATAGCGACTTTTTTCTTTATAACAGGATTATTAGTTACTCGTTGGATTTCCTCGAAACATTTTCCTTTAAGTAATTTATACGAGTCATTAATCTTTCTTTCATGGGGTTTTTCCATTATTCATATAATTCCCAAGATGTGGAATCATAAAAATGATTTAAGTGCAATAACCGTACCAAGTGCCATTTTTACCCAAGGGTTCGCCACATCGGGGCTTTCAACGGAAATGCACCAATCCGTAATATTAGTACCTGCTCTACAATCTCAGTGGTTAATGATGCACGTAAGTATGATGTTATTGAGCTATGCATCTCTTTTATGCGGATCATTATTATCAGTTGCTTTTCTAGTTCTTACATTTCAAAAAAACATCGATATTTTTTGTAAAAGCAATAATTTCTTAATGAAGTCATTTTTATTTGGAGAGATCCACCACTTGAATGAAAAAAGAAATTTTTTGAAAGAAACCTCTTTTCTTTCATTTCGAAATTATTACAAATATCAATTAACTCAGCGTTTGGATTATTGGAGTTATCGTGTCATTAGTTTAGGATTTATCTTTTTAACTATAGGTATTCTTTCTGGAGCAGTATGGGCTAATGAAGCATGGGGATCTTATTGGAATTGGGACCCCAAGGAAACTTGGGCATTTATTACCTGGACCATATTCGCGATTTATTCACATACTAGAACAAATAAAAGTTTTCAAGGTACGAATTCGGCACTTGTAGCTTCTATGGGATTTTTTATAATTTGGATATGTTATTTTGGAATCAATCTATTAGGAATAGGTTTACATAGTTATGGTTCATTCACATTACAATCTAATTAAATAAACTCCACGAGGAACACATAGTAGCATCGTCCCATATATAATGAAAGTTTGCGCGGGTTTTTGAGAACCCTTTATGCAAAGGGTTCTCAAAAACTCGAGATATATTTCATTACAATTATAACTCACTTTTTTGCATTCTAAGGCGAACTCAAAATGAAATAATTATATATAAGACTTTGCTTTCTATCCTATTAATGAAACTATCTATGAAAATAATTAGATAGGATAGCTTGTACCTTGTCAACTGATAGCGAGAGAACGAAATCGGGATAAATACCAACCCCTATTACAGGTAGAAAGATACAGATCAAAACAAATAGTTCTCGCGGTCCAGAATCCATCAAATTCAAGTTTTGGGCGTTGAATAGTTTATACCCATAGAACATCTGACGTGACGTAGATAATAAATAAATAGGAGTTAATATCATTCCAATCGCCATTACAAATGTAATTAGCATTTTGGGCATTAAAAGATATTTTGGACTGGTAATTATTCCAAAAAAGACTGCTGATTCCGCAACAAAACCACTCATCCCCGGCAATGCAAGAGAGGCCATCGAGAAACTACTAAACATGGTAAATATTTTTGGCATTGGAATAGATATTCCGCCCATTTCGTCGAGATAAACAAGACGTATTCTATCACAACTGGTTCCCACTAAGAAAAAAAGTGCAGCACCAAGAAATCCATGAGAGAGTATTTGTAAAATAGCCCCGTTGAGTCCCGTGTCGGTTATAGAACCAATTCCTATAATTGTAAAACCCATGTGAGATACAGAAGAATAGGCTATTCTCTTTTTTAAATTGCGTTGCCCAAGAGAGGTTGAAGCTGCATAGATTATTTGGATTGTCCCCACTATCACCAACCAGGGAGAAAATATAGAATGAGCATGTGGTAATAATTCCATATTGATCCTAATTAATCCATAGGATCCCATTTTTAATAAGATTCCAGCCAGAAGCATACATGTACTGTAATGCGCTTCTCCATGAGTATCGGGTAACCATGTATGTAGGGGTATAATTGGTGATTTGACAGCATAAGCAATAAGGAAACCAAAATAGAATATTATTTCCAATGTCACAGGATATGATTGATTGGCTAATCTCTCAAAATCCAATGTTGGCCCATTGGAACCGTATAAACCCATACCCAGAACTCCTATTAATAGAAAAATGGAACCCCCTGCCGTGTACAAAATAAACTTTGTAGCTGAGTACAAACGTTTTTTCCCCCCCCACACGGATAAAAGTAAGTAAACAGGAATTAATTCGAACTCCCACACGATGAAAAAAAGTAAAAGATCTCGAGAAGAAAACGATCCTATTTGGCCACTGTACATTGCTAACATCAGGAAATAGAAAAATTGTGAATTTCGAGTAACCGGCCAAGCTGCTAAAGTAGCTAAAGTAGTGATAAATCCTGTCAGTAAAATGGGTCCTATGGAAAGCCCATCGATTCCCAGTCTCCAGTGAAAATCAAAAATATCTATCCATTTTGAATCTTCCCCCAATTGCACTAACGTATCATCCAATTTGAAATGATAACAGAATACATAGGTTGTTAGAAGGAGTTCTAGTAAGCATATACATATAGTATACCACCTAAATACCTTATTTCCCCTATGAGGAAAAAATAAAATTGAAGAACCCGCGAATATTGGCAAAACAACAAGTATTGTTAACCAAGGGAAATAACTCGTGATAAAGACAGGATACGGATTGATTGACCAAAAAGCCCGTTGCTCGATAAAATATATTTTATCGAGCAACGGGCTTTTGTCGGTAAAAAGGAATCAAATGATTCAAGTGGAGTTTTTTATAACGTATCAATAAGATAGACCCATGCTGCGAGTTGTCTCATGCCATAAATAAACACGGACACTCAAAAAATCTGTTGGACAAGCGGATTCGCATCTCTTACAACCTACACAGTCCTCGGTTCTTGGGGCGGAAGCAATTTGCTTAGCTTTACATCCATCCCAGGGTATCATTTCCAATACATCTGTGGGGCAAGCTCGTACACATTGAGTACACCCTATACATGTATCATAAATTTTGACTGAATGCGACATTGGATCGATAAATTCCAGTTTTGAGTATAAAAAATTTTCTATCTGGTAAAATAAGTAGACTTTTCTATTTATATTGTGGACACCAGACGAATCAATGGTTTATCAAAATCTTAAGAATCAATAGATTTTGAAATCTGTTCATAAGAAAGGACCGGGGGCTTTGATTTTGGTTTCAATAACATGCTAATACGAGTCGCACATATTAATTCAAATTGTCCAACAAATGGTTAATTTTCTTACTATAAATGACTATAAATAAACAAATAAACTATATTATATCTATCCATTATCCATATATAAATAATAAATAGATATATATTATCCATTTTATAGATATGCTAATGTTGACACTAATTATTCAATAAATTCGATTGATTGATACGAATTGATTTTCTGTTACGATGGATCGACGAAACAATAGCTAGACCGATAGCTGCTTCAGCGGCCGCAATGGCTATAATAAAGATGGAAAAAATATTTCCTTTTAATTGTCGACTATCAAATACATCAGAAAATGTTACGAGATTTATATTAACCGAATTTAGTATAAGCTCAAGACACATAAGTGCCCTAACCATGTTTCGACTTGTAATCAGTCCATAGATACCGATAGAGAATAAATAGACACTCAAAAAAAGTACATGTTCGAACATCATTGACTAATTCCTCATCAATCTAGATTCATTTCAACATGAACAACAAGTCAATCGATTAGATTGACTAGAATAGAGCAATTACAGAAAAAAGAAGGTATTGGCATTAGATTTAACTAAAATAAAACCCTTAACCTTTTTCATTTTAGAATATATAATTCTAAGAATTTTTCGAATTCTGAATTCTAAGTATTTATTATTGACGGGCCATAGTAATGGCACCTATCAAAGAAACTAAAAGAATTATGGAAAGAAATTCAAACGGAAGATAAAAGTCTGTTGATAAATGAATTCCAATTTGTTGAACGTTACTTAAAAGGTCTTGTTCGAGAATCTGGTTTGATTTTGTAGTCCAAATAATTCCGTACCAGGACGTATCTGAGATAGTAATAATTAGTAGAAAAAAAAGACTTGTACAAACCAGTGAAGTAACCCCATCTCCAACGGTCCAAAGATAGGAATTATTGGAATATTCTGAACCATTCATGAACATAACAGCAAATAGAATTAAGACATTTATGGCCCCCACATAAATAAGGAGCTGTGCGGCAGCTACGAAATAGGAGTTCAATAGAATATAGAATAAGGATATACAAACAAGAACCAATCCTAATGAAAAGGCAGAATAAATGGGATTGGTAAGTAATACTACCCCCAGACCTCCTAATATAAGAAATGATCCTAGAAATACTACAAGTATATCATGTATGGGTCCAGGTAAATCCATTATGTATAAAATAAGAGATAAATAAGCCGAAATATTTCATGATCCCGCTAAATGGTCCAGGGAAGAGAAAGGGCTCGCCTTTTTTTATCTGAAAGAAAAAAGAAAAACTAGTTAGAATTTTATATTTAGAAAAAAGAACGAAAAATTGAATCTATTCTGAAGTTAAAATCTAAAGAATTATTCTCAACAAACAATCAATAGTTATTTTCTGACCGACCAAAAGAAGCTGGGATCCTCTATATCCAAAGAAAATCTTAGTAATCGGTAATCGTTCTTGAATCAAGGGGTTTATCTTTGTCTATTTTGATTTGAGTTGAATTCATAACTGTTTGAATTGAGTAATCTCCAATTACTGGCATCGGTAACCGACCTAAAGCAATTTGATTATAATTCAATTCGTGACGATCATAAGTGGAAAGTTCATATTCTTCAGTCATCGATAAACAGTTTGTTGGGCAATACTCGACACAGTTACCACAAAATATACAAACCCCAAAATCAATACTGTAATTAAGCAATTGTTTCTTTTTAATATCTCTTTCAAATCTCCAATCAACAACGGGTAGATCTATGGGACATACACGAACACATACTTCACAAGCAATACATTTATCAAATTCAAAATGGATTCGACCGCGGGAACGCTCTGATGTTATCGATTTTTCATAAGGATATTGAATAGTTACAGGGAAACGATTTGTATGGGATAAGGTAATTATGAAACTTTGACCAATGTATCTTGCGGCTCGTATTGTTTGTTGACCATAATTTATGAAACCAGTCACCATAGGGAACATATTGTGGATATCCATGACTAAATTGATGTTTCTTTCTCTTGTTTGGGATAGTTTGTTATAAATCTAGAATATCGTTATCTTATTCTGTTATTTAGAGAGAAAGAAGTTGAGAAGAAGTTGTCAATAATAGATTACCTAATGAAATAGGTAAAAGAAATTTCCATCCAAGATTTAATAGCTGATCCATTCTCATCCTAGGTAAAGTCCATCTTGTTGTGATAGAAATGAAGAGAAAAAAAAAAGCTTTAGCTAATGTAATAAAGATACCAATTGTCATTCCAAAGATTCCAGCAATTTTATTCATTCCCAAAAGTTCAAGAATGAATATATATGGAATAGATAAATTCCACCCACCCAAGTAAAGCACTGTTGTAAATAATGAAGAAACTAATAAATTTAGGTAAGAGGCAAGGTAAAATAAACCATATTTGATACCCGAATATTCTGTTTGATAACCTGCTACTAATTCCTCTTCTGCTTCTGGTAAATCAAAGGGCAATCTTTCACATTCTGCTAGAGAAGAAATAAGAAAAACTATAAATCCTATAGGCTGACGCCAAAGATTCCACCCCCAAAAACCATATTTTGACTGTGCCTCAACTATATCAACTGTACTTGAACTGTTAGATAATCATAGTCGATAATAACTGCCAGAATCGCTATTCCAAAACCGTACATGAGACCTCAGCTTCATACGGCTCCTCTATGGCCGCAAATAAATGCAAGTAAGGACTCGTCCGGTATTATCACCATTTTGGATGATAAACGGAATAAAGATACATCAGAAAGTCCCAAATTAGACCAATGGAATTCTGTCTGCTAGAGTAAAAAAAGGCGCTTCTGAATTTATCTCATCCATTATTATTTTAATTTTTCTTTGTTTTATTTTGATAATAACTTAATCCTTTAATAAAATACCCGTTATACCAATAAATATAAAGAACGAATTCGGCATTAGTTCCAAATTAATGATAAGAATTCTGTATGTATAGATATGGATGGCAAAAAAAGAAGAAATTAAAATCTTTTCTTATTTTCATCCATTTTTATTTTTATCATTCCATTTCCTTTTTCCTGGTCTTCTTTCTCAGAGGAGGGTACTCTAAAAAAATAAATAAAAGATTAATTCGTTTTTGATAGTCATTTCTTTAATCAGTGAATAGGAGCATACTCTAGATCGGAATCGCGGGGAAGTACTGCTTCATCATTTCTACTAACTTAAAGCCCCCATTATGATTCGTTTTATCAAAAAATTTATGTAAAAATACCTTTTTTTGATACCTTACATTATCTCCATTACTAATCTTTTGTGTACCTTGGTGTTTCTAACTGTTCACTGATTTTTGATTGATCCCCGATATGATAAGACATACAAGACAGTAGTATAAACCCCATACAGTCGATCTTTTGTACCCGCTTCAAAATATGATGACTAATCAAAGAATATAAATCTTGGGGTAAATAGTTTATACTATTTATCTTTACTTCAACTTTATTCTTGTACATAGGAAGGAGATTTTATCTTATTACTGCAAATTTGGAAGCAGTTTTATTTTACTCAGATGACTATCTGGTTTCATTTATTGAACCTAATAATGAATCAAAAAAATGAAAATATTCAATATATTCAACTCCCTTATTTAGAGAAAGGGGGGGAAGGGTTCATGTTCCAACGAATCACACGTAGAGATATCGATAACACACATAGAGTTAATGGTATTTCATAACTAATAGATTGAGCAGCAGCCCGCAGACCACCTGAAAAGGAATATTTATTATTCGATCCATATCCTGACATAAGAAGTCCAATGGGAGCAATACTTGAAATGGCGATCCATAAAGAAACACCTATACTGAGATCGGCTAAAACAAGTCGATATCCAAAAGGAATTACTAAATAACTTAGTAAAATTGATATGACCGCTATAGACGGTCCGACACTAAACAAACGAATATCTCCTCTAGACGGGAGAAGGTCCTCCTTAAAAAGTAGTTTGGTCCCATCTGCTAGAGCTTGAAGAATTCCCAACGGTCCGGCATATTCCGGACCAATACGTTGTTGTATTGCTGCGGATATTTCTCTTTCTAACCAAACAATTACCAGTACCCCCATTGTGACTCCCAATATAAGGGTTAAAATGGGAACAAGGATCCATATTAGTCCATAGACTTCCTTTAAAGATTCAGATCTAGAAAAAGAATTGATAGCTTGTACTTCTATCGTATCAATTAGCATTTTAACGATCCACTTCTCCCATAATAATATCTATACTACCTAGTATCGTCATGATATCAGCCAATTTCATTCTTTTAACTAGTTGAGGAAGAATTTGCAAATTTATGAAACCTGGTGGGCGGATTTTCCATCTCCAGGGAAACACACTACTATCTCCTATCAAATAAATTCCTAATTCTCCCTTCGGTGCTTCTACTCTCACATAAAGTTCTTGCTTTGACAATTCAAAATTGGGAGAAAGTTTTTTGGTAATAAATCTATATCCAAAATTATTCCATTGGGAATTTTGTTCTCTATTAAAGCGTCTGACTTCTAAATTCTCATAAGGTCCCCCAGGAATTCCTTCTAGAGCCTGTTGAATCATTTTTACGGATTCCCCCATTTCGCCGATTCGTACTAAATAACGAGCTAGTGAATCTCCTTCTTTTTGCCATTGAACCTTCCAATCGAACTTATTGTAACACTCATAAGGATCAACTTTACGAAGATCCCATTGTATTCCAGAAGCACGTAACATTGGTCCTGATAAACCCCAATTTATTGCTGCCTCTCCATCAATAATTCCTACTCCTTCCACTCGTTCCAAAAAAACGGGATTCCGCGTAATAAGTTTTTGATATTCAACAATTCTTGTTAAAGAATAATCGCAGAAATCTAAACATTTATCTATCCATCCATAAGGTAGATCAGCAGCTACTCCCCCGATACGGAAATAATTATGCATCATTCGCATACCCGTGGCGTCTTCGAATAGATCATATAGCAATTCTCTCTCTCTGAAAATATAGAAAAAGGGAGTTTGCGCACCGATATCCGCCATAAAAGGTCCTAGCCATAATAAATGAGAAGCTATACGACTAAGTTCCAGCATAATTACTCTAATATAACTAGCTCTTTTAGGTACTTGAACACTTTCCAATCGTTCTGGTGCATTTACCGTTATTGCTTCTGTGAACATAGTGGCTAAATAATCCCACCGTGTTACATAAGGTAAATATTGTATAATTGTTCGATTTTCCGCTATTTTTTCCATTCCTCTGTGTAAATAGCCCAATATGGGTTCACAGTCAATAACATCTTCACCATCGAGAGTAATGATTAGCCGAAGAACTCCGTGCATGGATGGGTGGTGAGGACCCATATTAACTATCATTAAATCCTTACCTGTAGCCAGTACAGTCATATCTTTTCTTCCTTAATTTGTTATTCCATGAATTTCTCAAAATGAGGTTCATCAAAATGAAAAATCTAATAACTAATAAAAAAATTCAAACCAATCTTAAAATTGGAATTAACGAGTTTTTGACTCCCGGATATTGAATTGATCCATTAATTTCTTATAACGTACTCCATTTTTCTTTGACAAATAATTCAGCAGCCGTTGACGTTTTCCCAGAATTATTCGTAGTCCTCTTTGTGATAAAAAATCTTTTTTATGTAATTTCAAATGTAACGTGAGTCTCTGTATCTTATTGCTAAACCCTAAAACTTGAAATTCAACAGATCCGCAGTTTTCTTCTTTTTCTTCTTGTGGAATAATCGATATGAATGAATTTTTGATCATAAAAAACCAATTTTTCTATTTTTTCCTTTCTGTGGATTTTCTCGATCAGGAAAAATAATAAGAATTATACTAGTCATTTTAATCTAGTACACACAAAATTAATCTAGTACACACACAAATTTGTATTTATTCATATACACTACTTTCATTTTTTTTTTAGTTAGTTATCCAAATCAAATGAAAAATTTGATTTGGATAGAAAGAGATAATACATTTATACATGAAAATTCGATTTTTTTAGGGGAAAATAGATTCTCTGTCGATTTCTTCCGAAATCTATTTCTGTATTAACTAATTCAGAATCATGGATACATATGTATCCTTGACATAGTGAAACGACTGCCATTATCGGTATCAAACCAATACCGATTCATACAAGCTAAATCTTCTAATCGATAATTGGGCCAAAGAAACAATTTGAATTTGATCAATTTATTCACATCCATATTAAAATGCTTGCCCTCATTCAAAAATTGTTTACAGTTTCTTATGTTGTTTTGATTGCAAAATTTGTGATTTTTATCCGCAACATCCCAACTCCGGGAATTGAAACAAATTAGAATTCTCCACTCTCTACGACGTCTGGGAGATAGAATATTTTCAGGAACAAGGAAATCATAATGATTTTTATCAACATATCCCTCTTTTATGCATTTTTCATTAGTTTTGTGCTTACTCTTATCAACCAATGAAACACCTATAGTTTGATATGTGATAAATTTTCTCATCAATTTCACTTTCTTTGATAGACGAATTGGTTCAATAATAAACATTCTTTTGTTTATCAATTCTTTCAAAGTAAGCCCCTTTGTAATCAACATTAGATCCAGATGCACCTTCTCTCTTTCAATTGAGTATACAGCAATTTCCCTTGGATCCATCAGTCTAAGTAGGAAACAATATATCTTGATATTTTTCATTATTCTTTGATTCAAGGGGTCAACCAATCTTAATTGAAAAATTAAATGATTTTTCAGGAAGAAACCCAGTTCCTCTTCCACCCTGTTCTTGTTCCTGAATTGTTTTTTCTTTTGACCCTTTCGAATGTCTGATGCCGGGTAATCTTCTTCCATATTTTGCTTTTTGTTTTGTTTTCGTAGATCTGATACAAGATCTCCTTGGTCCTGTTTTTCGTTTTTTTTTTTGTTAGAATTTTCTAATTCAATATATTCTTTTTGATTTTTATAAGCACGATATAGTATAGGAAGATTTTTTTTATTTACGCGGATCTTGTCATTTTTACTAACATTTTCATTTCCATAAAAATCAAAAATAAGTAATTTGATTGGTATGATCCACGGGTTCGTCTTATAGACATCAAAAAGTAGCACAACTTCTGGGAAAACCGAAGGGTTTAGCTTTGGTATGGATATTTTATTATATAACCTTCTTTGATTCATACCCATCCAATCAAAAAAAGCACATTTTTGATTGGATGAATCAACTTCGCGATGCATTGTAAAAGACAAAGTGTCTTTTTTTTCAAATATGTTATAATTATTCGTTTTGGTTGTAACATTTTTTTTAATCTTGGTATCGGTATGTGTATTGGCCCAGGCCCTAATGTTGATATTATTTCTAAGACAACTTCCACAATCAAAATATTTTCTATCCTCAATTTTATGCGTACCACTAATATATACTTTTTCTATAAAATCATCAATGGTTAGACTTATTAATCCATAAAATGATTCGGGTTTAGGCATATTTAAATTATATAGAATTTTGTGGTCCTCATTTATTTGTAATGTTGATCCAGAAATATCTGAGTCCCCACTATCCCCATTATTTATATAATCATATGATAAAAGATCATATCCATAGTGTTTTTTCCATTTTTTTTTTTTACTCATCAATGAATTTACTGTATAGGAATTTTTTTTTACATAAGACTTTAATCGGGTTTTTTCCTTTTTATATAAATCCAATTTTGTTGAGTATTTTTTTTGAAGCTTACGGCGTTGGTTGATCCTATTTCGCCATTTTTCCGGGACTAATGGAGCCCACTTGGTATGAGATAAATTGTATTGAAAATGCGTCTCTAGCCAATTTTTCCATTTATTTTTCTTAGTCTTAATTTTCTTATGCCCTTGTTTGGAATCCAATATTCCCTGAATCATACTACAATAATCTTTTATTCTATCCCTAAGAAAAGGATAGGTGTCGCGATATTTAAACACAGATTCTAAGTGATACTTGTGAAGTAATTTTGTTTGTGATAGTTTGTAAAATACATATGCTTGAGACAACAAAGATAAGTCCCAATAAATACTTTTATCATTATGACTAATATTTGTATTATAAAAAAACTTTTTAATAGTCGAAATCAAGTTGATTTTTTTTTTATTTTTTTTCTCAATTCTTTTCTTATTTGTTTCATCATTAGAAATGGGTTGATTGATCATTTTTGTTGATTCAAATAAAACTCGGGCATTCATCTTTGGAATCTTAATAATATATAGTAAGATATCTATGTATACTTTTTCAATGAAGGATTTTATAAAATAATGCGATTTACGTATTAATCGTATATTTTGTCTTTTAAATATTTGCCAAACATCCTTCTGCAACTCTGATCTATTATCACAAGTTAGAATTTTGCTTTTTTTGTCTTTTGTGATTCCTTCGATTTGAGTCCTAATTGTGGTTGTCTTATTAGCAAGATCCATCATTTTTTTTTCTATGAATGAATCATTTTCTAAATTAGTAAATCTAATTTGAATGGTCGATTCGCGAATGATCTTATCATTCATTTTTGAATCTTTTATGTTTTCATTTAATTCATAAACCCTCCCCCGTTTAAATAAAAAAACGGAGTTTATTACATTTTCAAATTCCTTTTTCATGACCCATATTGTTTTTTCTTTTGAAACTTTTAGAAACCATTTTATTCTTTCTTTGAAAACTCTTAGAACTCTAAACCATTTTATTTTTACTTCTTTTTTTTTTTTTATTAGTTCCTTATAAATAGGTTCGAAAAAAGATGGTCGTTTTCGGGCAGAACCAAAGGGTAGGTCTGCCTCCTCTCCCCAAACTGTTAAAAAATAAAAATTTACCTTTTTTTCTTTTTTCCGCATTTTATCTCTCTGATGAGAGCGTACCTTAGCTCCTTGCCAGGGTTTCAGACAGAAGGGAAATAGAATCTTTATCTGAATACCGTCTATTAACCAATTTTGGGGAAATTCTGTTTCTGATAATTCAACACCATTATAGGTGCAAAAAATATGTGTTTCTCTATTCCATTCCTTCAAATCTTCGTACCATTCGGGGGATTGGAATAATAGTATACGGCCGACATTTTTAGCTATTATCAATGAAGGAAATATAATATATTTTCTAAGAAAGGATTGGGTTACTAGCATCAAACCTCTTACCATTTGAGTAAATACAAAAGCCTCCCAGGCTTCAGATATTGCCATTCGTTTATTTTGTTCTTCTTTATCTTTGTTTGGTTTTTCCTTTTTTTTTTTTTTTTTCTCTTCAAATTCAGTAATTTTAAATTCTGGATTTTCCCCTACCCAATTCCTAAAAATATGATGAATCATGTTAGAGAAAAAAAAATAAGAAAAAAACCCCGTTTTGTCTATTCGATCAAAAAAAAGTGGAGAATGCACATTTGCTTGAAATATCCCCCAAATAACTATTTTACGTCTTTGAGCACGCATGGATCCTTTGATTAGATCCCGACGAAAGTCTGATTGATGCGGGTAACGTATCAAAGCTTCTTCTTCTTCTTCACTAGTACTAGTATCATTAGTGCTAGTATTATCGCTCTGATAATCCATATAAATTACCACTCGTTTTCCTGTTCTTGAACGAATGTCCGTTTTTACTATGAATTCCTCTTCATTTTCTTCTTCCCCCCCTCCTTCTTCCAAACTATCAATCAATTTGTATGACCATCGAGAAACCGTTTTACTTATTTCTTCCATCTCCATGGATTTTTCCTTTTGTGTTTTTTTCGGAATAAATTGTTCGTATTCCAAAAAGAATTCATGAGAATCATTAGTCAATAGATCATAAATCTTACTTTTCCATTTC